CAAATGAACTCCATCATAGATTTGATAATTGATAAGGTAAATATCCAATCCATTCAATGCTAGGCATAATGAGTATAAGGACCTCAAAAAAATCTCTTTTCGTCCTATGAACTTTAAGGTGTATGAAGTTTCATATTTGACGCTTTGGGCAGAGCGATAGAGACTCCATTTAACTTAGGTTGATCTAGGCCGTAGGCAGACCTACGTCAAGGTAACTCTTCTTTGAAACACTTTGGTATTGCTCATGGGCAGAAATCTAAATACTGAATCAGAGCACGCGGAGCCATCTCGTTATCTTTCTGTCAAGAAAAATATGGTGGACTAGCTGATATTTAGATCAGTTGATGAAAGAGCCCAATGCAAAAAAAATGCATGTTGGGTCTTTGAAACAGTTCGAATCATTTCGGTAATAAGAAGTTTGATCTGTTTTACCGAGAAAGTCTACGGTTCGAGTCCGTATAGCCCTAATTTGATTTGTTAATTAATTTAACAAAAAAATTTCTTTGTTTTGTATTGTTTGTAGCTGGCCGGTTGGTTATTTGCTCCATCGAAGAAGAAATAGAACCATTCCCGCACACTCGCTCCTCGGGGATCGTTCCAAGCCTAAAACTAAAAAAAATGGACCCAATCGGCATTTTGGATAAACAAACCTATTCTTCTTCATATTCATAAATATCTTCGTGGTTTACTTACATAATACGCATTTCGCCCCCTACCTACGATCAAATAAAAGAGTCCCTAGGTATACCTATTTCTATACCTAATAGAAGCTTTTGAAGTAAAAATCATGACATGAGCCCGGGTAAAAACTACAATCAGACCCAAGCCAAACAGAATCAAAGAGTAAATCACACGGATCTTGGACTGGGCTAGACAATTACAATATAAAATAATATCTATAAATATAGATATTTATTTGTATCCCAAATATACTCAAATTGCTCATCATTTCAAATTCCAATTCTACCAATGCTTATTTTATCCAATAAGGTTGGAGGGTCCGTTTGAACTTAGACATGTTAGGAATCCCCCGGCCTTTTGCTCAAATTTCCGCATCTTGAGACTTACCTACTAGAATAAGAGAACCTTGAACATATTTCATAATAAGAAATTATAGTCTATATTTCATTTCTTTATTTTATCTTCCGGGGGGGGTGATGTACATGCACTCATTTCAAGGGGGTGCAACACTTCTCAGTTTGGGCCTAATATATCTTCTATATACCATGTTCGTATGGTGGCGCGATGTTCTACGTGAATCCACGTTAGAAGGACATCAAACCAAAGTCGTACAATTAGTATCTCGATATGTTTTATTCCGTTCATCGTATCGGAGGATATGTTCCTTTTTGCTCTTTTTCGGGCTTCTTCTCATTTGTCTTTGGCACCTACGGTAGAGATCGGAGGTATTTGGACCCCAAATTTGAGTTTTAGATCCTTGGGAAATACCTTTTCTTAATACCCCTATTCTCCCTTCATCCGGAGCTGCCGTAACTTGGGCTCATCATGCTATACTCGCGAGGAAGGAAAAATGGGCAGTTTACGTTTTAGTAGCTATCGTTTCACTGGCTCTAACAGGCTTTCATAGTTTTCATGTGATTATATCTTTTCTTGATCATATGTGGTATTCGCCAATATCTCGGTCATCTAACCAAGGAGCATCACGTTGGCTTTGAAGCAGCTGCATGGTACGGTACTGGCATTTTGTAGACGTGGTTTGGTTATTCCCGTTTGTATCTATCTATTGTATATGAAGGAACGAATCAGTGGATTGAGGAATGAAAGCTCGAAAACAAAGAGAACCCGGTTTTTCAAAAGAATTACTGCAGCTTTCCCACTCCCTTTGATTATCATCTACAAAAAAGTGTCTTCCACTTCCCTACCAAATCTCTCTGTATTCTGGCACCTAAAAGAAATGAAGGGATCGAAGAGATTATGGCAGATCATGTTTACCAGGAAATGACCCGAAATTTGATCTTTGTCTATTTGAGATTGTTACTTTTAATCATAATCAAAGAAGTTTTCTTGTCTCTCCTTTCTTTTCCGAACAAATCGAAGAACCTAATGGATCGAACTCATCCTTTTTCCATGTCTTTCTCGGTTGGACAAACCCAACTGGTGATTTTCGACAAGTCTCTCTGAATGGAATTTAGAGAGCAGAACTTTCAAAGAAAGAACCTACCCGCATGATTGTTCTAAAATGGCTATTACTCATTGTGATGCTGCGGAACCATGGCAATTAGGATCTCAAGACGCAGCAACACCTATGATGCTTGGAATAATGGACTTACATCACGATATCTTTTTCTTCCTCATTCTAATTTTGGGTTTAGTTTTTTGGTCATGGCTATTGATTCATGCTTTATAGCATTTCAACGATAAGTATACACCTAAGAATCCCGTACCGCGAATTGTCATAAATCCTACCGCGGGATCGTGACAAAATTTGGATTTTGCATCTTCTTCTTCAAATCCGAACAATAAAAGAAAAGGGAATAAG